GGAAGCTATTCAGGAACAGATCAAACAATTTCTACTTCAGGAACAACCATAAATTTATCATACTTATTCTTAGCATGAGAGTAATCATTGAGAAAAATTTCTGATTTTAATCATTCAAAAAGGGTTTCTTAGTATAGACATTTAACAAAATAGATGGAAAAAAATTGCGTCCAATAGGATTTGAACCTATACCAAAGGTTTAGAAGACCTCTGTCCTATCCATTAGACAATGGACGCTTTTCATTTCTATTTTCTTCTTTCGTATTCTTATTTTACTCTTGCTCAAATAAAAAACGATTATACAGAAAATATATCTTTTCGGGAAAAAAAGGATGCATATCCAAATTGATGACGCATGTATAATAAAGAATATGGAGCGGGTAGCGGGAATCGAACCCGCATCGTTAGCTTGGAAGGCTAGGGGTTATAGTCGACGTTGGTTGATCATTTTTAACGTCTCTAATTCAAAACCGAACATGAAATTTTGGTTTCATTCGGCTCCTTTATGGAAGGTCCATGTATTTCCAGAGAAAAAATGAGATCCATAATATCTATGTCAGCTTTTCTGTATGAATGCATCTAAAGCTACCCGCTTTCTAGATGATCCCTCTAGAGGAGAGAGATTATACCAAATCTATCTAGTCTAGTTACTTCGTTCCCTATTTTCACTCCTAGGATCCTCAGGAAAAGAATTTGGTTTCCACCGAGCTGAAACAATATGCTGATGGTTCTAGTAAACCAAAACTATCGTTTTTTAGCTATTTGGCTTCAATTTCCTTTTACAACACAAAAATGGAAGATCCAGTTACGATTGGAAATATACTTTTGTATCTTCATCCATAGATCCTTTACCTATACTTATTCAATTGGAATAGTTAATCCAATTCAAAAAAATTATGCTTCGCGACTCCATATCTATAATCCAACTTTTTGATGCAATTTCTAATTGGCCTTTGGATACATACAAATCGTGAGAACGTATATTTTTCCTCAAATATGCTATTGAGAAGAAAAGGATTAAACCTTTTTAAGAAATAAAGTTTTTGATCGGAGTTTGAAAAAAAAACCGATGGACCCCTTAACTATTTAAGTTGTTAATAGAACGAATCACACTTTTACCACTAAACTATACCCGCTACATATTCATTATTGTATATGAATGGACCATTTGTCGAACAAAAAAAAGGGGTGAGACAAAATCAAGATAGCAGTGGAATCATGAAAATTCTAGCGTTGACACGTATTTAGTCTCGCCGGGGACTTAAAATAAAAATAAAAAAAAAGCTAAGCGAAGAGTGTAAAGCTTATTTAAATAACATAATTTTATTTAAATAGCATAACAAAAGAAGTTAAGCTTTTGCTGGGAAGTCATTACTAAACTAATAGTTCCCGCCTGAAGGGGTGATTGAAGCTAGACTATAAAAATTATAAATTCTGTATACATGGACCCCCCCTTTTTCACCTTCTTTTCAACTGCCGGTGCCAGATCTTATGAATTCGGGTCAATTGAATCTCAACTGTTCAAATAAAGTTTGTCTCTTGAAGAAGTAAATGAGTTATATTGAGTTCTATTCTATTAGAATAGAAATATTTTGAATATTTCAAATTGTTAAATGTAATTTAATATTGTTTAATGTATTTATATATATATAATATATGTTATCATATGTCTTTTTTTATTCCTTACTTGACAACAGTAAGAAATTAAGTAATAAACTGAGAAAAAGAAAAAAAGAATAATCAATGGAATAAAAGAAGAAATGTCCCGGCCAGTACTTAAGCAGATCAGGCCGGGAGAATAAACCTTTCGTATAAAATCAAAGAACTAAGATATTCTTTCTATTGAGGAGATCCATTTTGAGTCATTATCTATATTGAATTCCTGATCAATTGCTTTTTTCTATCTTTTTCTTATATTTCTTATTTTTCTTATACATATTTTTACATATTTTATTATACATAATATATTTATACTATAATAAATATATACCTCTTAGTATAAATATATACCTTTACTTTTATTTTATTTAAATTATTTTATCTAAATATTAAATACTTTGTTTAAGTTTAAATTTTAATAGCTATTTTAAAAATTTCTATTATTTATTAGAATATTTTAGAATATTTCAAATTTCTATATTAATAATATAATAATATTTTTTTTATTAAATTTATTAAAATAATATAATAAAATAAATAATAATAATAAAGTTAAATAAGATTAATTAAATAAGATTAAATAAATAAAAATCAAATGAAAAAAGAAAATAAAGAGAAGAAGGTGGATTTTTATCAATCTTTATTTCACGTGTTACATCACATAACAAATTTTCAATTTGGAATTAGGAGAGATGGCTGAGTGGACTAAAGCGGCGGATTGCTAATCCGTTGTACGAATTATTTGTACCGAGGGTTCGAATCCCTCTCTTTCCGCTTTCTCTGATCACTTGGTATTTTCGAATTCGAAAAGATTCTCATCCCTTGATTTTATCATAGTTAAATGTATGAAACAAATAAGATTATTAAGAATTAATTTTGAAAAAAGCAAAAAAAAACTAGAAATTTTTTATTCCTCACGTCCAGGATTGCGTCCTGGATCATTAGATAAGAATCCAAAGATAAAAAGGGAAACAAAGAATATCACTACTGTGTAAACAAAGAGTTTGAGAGTAAGCATTACACAATCTCCAAGATCATTTTTTTTTTTGAAAAAGGGGAATAGATTGCCCATTTTTTACCACATATACCATTTTTTTGTTTTGACACCCCAAAAAATGAAAAATAAAACGAATTTATTTGTAATAAGATTTTGATTCATTCGTTACCCGAAATTTCTTGTCATATCAATAATTAGGTATTGTGGAGTACCTAATAGTCCATACTCACCGGAAGGTCAGAACGGGGAAAAGGCTGATCCAAATTCATCGCTGCGGTTATTCATTCAATATACAAGAATTTACATTTTTGAATCGAGGGTTCGTAATGTAAGACTTATCTGATCTTATCAATTTTTAGAATTTTTTTATCGAATACATCATCAATTTAGCAGAGTATTAAAGATTTCATCGAAAACTTACAGCGGCTTGCCAAACAAAGGCTAAGAGAAAAAAGAGTACAGGTATGACAGGCATAACATCTACGATTGGATTGAAAATGGCATAAGCTTCGGGCAATTTGGCGAAGAAAAAACTACTCGAATAAAGGACAGAATTAAGACAGATACCGATTAAACTAAAGATATTAAGCATAACAAGCATTTCGTTCTTGTGGATTAGATAATTTTGAGTTATTTTTATAAGGGAAAAATGAAAAAGGCAGATCAAGAAATCCTTCTTTTTCTTCGGTTCGGACTTTCCCAAATAAAAAATCCCTCCCCCCATTATCATTCTAAAATGAGAATATAAGGAATTCTACTTTCATACAATATCTTAATTGAATTCTATGTAATGATCAATGAATTTTTTTGATTCTATATCTACATGTCTTGAATCCTAGCAACAAAATATCCCATATGTTTTTGTGTATTTGGGTTGGGATTGACGAATAACCAATACCAATATTAGTGTTGATTAATATCGAATAGAAATCAAAATGGGGCGTGGCCAAGCGGTAAGGCAGCGGGTTTTGGTCCCGTTATTCGGAGGTTCGAATCCTTCCGTCCCAGATCGTTTTTCATGAAACGAAAGATGGGATCACACTGCATTCCACATGAAACAATAATTTGTTAAAGGGAAAAATCTTTTCTTATTAATTTTCAGAATGGTTCTAAGAATCATATCTGAGAATTTGTTTGGTTTCTCACAAACGGAATCAAGTGTCAAATGTGGGTAAAATTGAATATCTTTATTTTCATTCAATTCATATGATAGAATATGGGGTTAAATTAAATAAATTCGATCCTTGCTGACCCTTATCCGGATAAATACTTATTTATCCGTAGATAGAAATATTATATACCGGTTGAACTAATGACTATTCATGATTTTATATTGAATCAATTCCATACCGCTTTGAAATTTCAATTAGAGGAATGTTATGGTAAAACTTCGTTTGAAACGATGTGGTAGAAAGCAACGTGCGACTTGAAGGACATGGTCGGCTGTGGATTTTTACATCCGCCATCTTCTATAGTAATGAAGATGCTCTTGGCTCGACATAGTTTGTTCTGTTCTGCCCGGAACCTAATTTGTGTTGGGTTATAAGTAAATAGTACATGATGAAGCTCGAGAAGAAAGGATTGATTCATTTTTCAAGGGAAAGAATCTAGGGTTAGTGAAAATCAATAAGTTAGACCAACTCTGTAAGTATATCCTCACTATATATAAATTCTAAATTGAAAGGTTCAAATTCTGAATTTGAAAAGTCAAATTTTTCGAAATTGGTAAAACTATTTCGATGAAAAGTGTATCACAAGGGAATCAATCATTCGTATTCTATTTATATAGAAAGAAATAACAAAAAAAGGTATGTTGCTGCCATTTTGAAAGGAATAAGGATCCCCGAGGTAATGTCTAAACCCAATGATTTCACAAAGCAAGGATAAAGGATTCCGAAACAAGGAAACACTATTTTCAATTGTCTCAACAATTGGATCAGACTGAGGAATAAAAATAGATTCGAAATGAGACAAACAAAAGAGTTTAGAGACGGCTCAATAAATGTCTAAGGATTTTCTTGTCAGAATTACCCAACTTGAGTTATGAGTATGAATGAGATTTCTTCCTTTTTCTGTAAGGAAGAAGAAAAAAGTACTCAATTCAAATTATAGTAAAATTCATGATTTTATGGATCCACTTGCTATTATATACAGAAATTGGAATCATTTTTCTCGAGCCGTATGAGGAAAAAACCTCCTATACGTTTCTAGGGGGGGCATTGTTTATTTACATCTATCCCAATGAGCCATCTATCGAATCGTTGCAATTGATGTTCGATTCCGAAGAGAAGGAAGAGATCTTCGAAAAGTAGGTTTTTACGATCCGATAAAGAATCAAACTTATTTAAATGTTCCTGCTATTCTATATTTCCTTGAAAAAGGTGCTCAACCTACAGGAACTGTTTATGATATTTTAAAGAAGGCAGAATTCTTTAAAGAAAGAACTTTGAGTTAATTAAAGGAAAAAACAAAATTATTAAATAAATAAAATAAAGTAGGGAAGGGTAACTAGTATCTATCCTTGTGTAATTATTTCTATTTACACACCATTTTCCTTTTTCTTGCTTTATTTATATTTTGGTGGGGGAATTTAATTTAACAACAAACAAGGGGTTAAGCTTGCTTATCGTACTTTTATTGATTGAATAAACCGGGGATTTTTTATTTACCTTTTCCTTAATTTTTTCCATTCCAATTTCTTATTTATGTTGTGCCAATCCAACACAAGTCTTTATTTTATTTACTTGATTTACTTTCTCAACATTGCCTTTATATTGACAATGGTGTATCGAACAAATATAATTCGATCGTAGATAAATAGGGCTGTTTATCCCCACCCCATATTGGTTTTTTTTGTTTCCTTCACTCAAATGATGGGTTTGCCTTGCTGCATTTACTCTCATACAAGATGTATTTTCTTAGGGAAAATAAAAAAAGAATTTGATAAAAAATGGGTGGTCTGTCATAATTTTTACATTTCGATTAGGAATATTTTTAATCCGATCTGCTAATTTTGGTATTTTGTGTTTCTAATTGATCAGAAAATCTTTCTTTTCGATGTGTTGCTAGTTCAATGTTTTGATAGGGTCGTGCAGTGCAATTCAATTGATTTTTATATTTCGATCGTATCTACATATCCTATTTATCCGGGTTGCTAACTCAACGGTAGAGTACTCGGCTTTTAAGTGCGACTGTGATCTTTTACACATTTGGATGAAGCAACGAATTCGTCCAGACTATTGGTATAGTCTATAAGACCACGACTGATCCTCAAGGGTAATGAATGGAAAAAACAGCATGTCGTAATAAAATCAATTTATTATTTTATTAGATTTTCTATTTTATTAATTTATTTAATTTGAAATGAAAGTCAAAGTTAAAGTAGAACTTTGAGTTTATCCTTACCGGATCATTACAGTTCCAAAAGTTTTGATTTTTGGAAGGGGACAAAAGAAATTCACATTTACAGTTGGGTCTAGTGAATAAATGGATAGAGCTCTATGGCTCCAATTCTGGTAAAATAAAAAGCAACGAGCTTATGTTCTTAATTGGAATGATTACCCGATCTAATTAGACGTTAAAAATGAATTAGTGCCTAATGCGGGAAAGAGTGGGTTCTCCTGTGAGTGAACCATTGATTTTTTCTTTTTTTTTCAGAATCCTAATTATTCTTTATTATGGATTGTAGACGGATGTGTAGAAGAAACAGTATATTGATAAAGATAATTTATTCCAAAGTCAAAAGAGCAATTGGGTTGCAAAAATAAAGGATTTTTTCTCCTGTTGTAATTATAACGAACATAAACCAATTGGATAGAAAAGGAAGGTAAAAAGATCTGTTGATTGGACTCCCTCTTTCTTTTCCGGGGTATATATTTTTTTCTTACTATACTATATACATAATACAATACATAATACCCTGTTCTGACCATATTGCACTATGTATGTATCATTTGATAAACCAAGAAAAACCTCCTGCCTCTGGCTCAAGTAGAAATGTAAATGGAAGAATTACAAGGATATTTAGAAAAAGATAGATCTCGGCAACAACACTTCCTATATCCGTTTCTTTTTCAGGAGTATATTTATGCGTTTGCTCATGATCATGGTTTAAACGATTCTATTTTTTACGAACCCGTGGAAATTATTGGTTATGACAATAAATATAGTTCAGTACTTGTGAAACGTTTAATTATTCGAATGTATCAACAGAATTATTTAATTAATTCGGTTAATTATTCTAACCAAAATCGATTCGTTGGGCACAACAATTATTTTTATTCTCATTTTTTTTCTCAGATGATATCAGAAGGTTTTGCAGTCATTGTGGAAATTCCATTCTCGCTGCGATTAGTATCTTTTCCCGAAGAAAAAGAAATACCAAAATGTCATAATTTACGATCTATTCATTCAATATTTCCCTTTTTAGAGGACAAATTATTACATTTAAATTATGTGTCAGATATACTAATACCCTATCCTATCCATTTGGAAATCTTGGTTCAAATCCTTCAATGTTGGATCGAAGATGTTCCATCTTTGCATTTATTGCGATTCTTTCTCCACGAATATCATAATTGGAATAGTCTCATTACTCCGAAGAAATCAATTTATGTTTTTTCAAAAGAAAATAAAAGACTATTTCAGTTCCTATATAATTCTTATGTATCTGAATGCGAATTTTTATTCGTTTTTCTTCGTAAACAATCTTCTTATTTACGATTAACATCTTCTGGAACCTTTCTTGAGCGAATACAGTTCTATGGAAAAATAGAACATCTTATAGTAGTGTACCGTAACTATTTTCAGAAAACTTTATGGTTTTTTACGGATCCTTTCATGCA